GGTTCAATTCGATGTTGTCTAAGAAAGAATTAGAACACAGATGTGGATTAAGTAAATCAATGGATAGTCTTGGTCCTATTGAAAATAGCAATAGAAAGGAAGATCCGAGTCTAACTGATACAGAAAAAAGCATTCCTAGTTGGAGAAATAGTGACAGTTCTAGTTACAGTAATTTTGATCATTTATTTCGTGTCATGGACATTCGGAATTTCATCTCTGATGAGACTTTTTTACTTATAGATAGTAAGGGGAAGAGTTATTCCATATATTTTGATATTGAAAATCAAATTTTTGAGATTGACAACGATCATTCTTTGCTGAGTGAACTGCAAAGTTCTTTTTCGAATTATTGGAATTCAAGTTATCTGAACTCTAGCTCTAAAAGTGGCGATATTTATGATGATCGTTCCATGTATTATACTAAAGATAGTTGGAATAATCACATTAATAATTGCATTGACAGTTATCTTCATTCTCAAATCCGTATTGGGAGTTCCATCCTAAGTGGTAGTGACAATCACAGTGACAGTTATATTTTGAGTTTCATTTTTAATGAAAGTAGAAATAGGAATGAAAGCTTCAGTAAAAGAACTATCTCGAATGGTAGTAATTTAACTAGAAGAGAAAACTCTAATAATCTTGATGGAACTCAAAAATATAGGCATTTGTGGGTTCAATGTGAAAATTGTTATGCATTAAATTATAAGAAATTGCTTAAGTCAAAAATGGGTATTTGTGAACAATGTGGATATCATTTGAAAATGAGTAGTTCAGATAGAATCGAACTTCTGATTGATCCGGGTACTTGGAATCCTATGGATGAAGATATGGTCTCTATGGATCCTATTGAATTTCATTCGGAGGAAGAAGCTTATAAAGATCGTATTGATTCTTATCAAAGAAAAACAGGTTTAACTGAAGCTGTTCAAACAGGTATAGGTCAACTAAACGGTATTCCTGTAGCAATTGGAGTTATGGATTTTCAGTTTATGGGAGGTAGTATGGGATCTGTAGTAGGGGAAAAAATTACCCGGTTGATTGAGTATGCTGCTAATAAATCCCTACCCCTTATTATAGTATGTGCTTCCGGAGGGGCACGCATGCAAGAAGGAAGCTTGAGCTTAATGCAAATGGCTAAAATCTCGTCTGTTTTATATGATTATCAATCAAATAAAAAGTTATTCTATGTATCAATCCTTACATCTCCTACTACTGGTGGGGTGACAGCCAGTTTTGGTATGTTAGGGGATATTATTATTGCCGAACCTAACGCCTACATTGCATTTGCGGGTAAAAGAGTAATTGAACAAACATTGAATAAGACAGTACCTGAAGGTTCACAAGCAGCCGAATTTTTATTTCATAAGGGTTTATTCGATCTAATCGTACCACGTAATCTTTTAAAAGGCGTTCTAAGTGAGTTATTTCAGCTGCATGCTTTTTTTCCTTTGAATCAAAATAAAGTCGAGGATTGAGATAAATTATTTTCTTTGTGTCAATGTCAAAAAGTATTTTGTTTTTTTATTGTAATCAAAGTAAAAACCAGAAGAATGGGCGTTTTTGGTTGGTAACATTCTAATTTTTTTTTTTGGAATAAAGAAAAAATAATAAAAAAATGTTAATAATTATGAATATTTATTATATTTCTGATTACTAATTAAGAAACCTCGATCAACAAGATAGAAGAAGGACTTCTTCCTTTTTCTTCTGTGAAATTAGTCAAATAATAAAAATAAATCTCATGTTCCCTTCGTACACTTACATATGTATAGAATTAAAAAATCGCTTTTTGCATCTTTCAATATTTTTTTGGAATCCTTATTAAAAATACCTCTTGGATCCGATTCTAATGAATCCTTTGAAAATTGAATTTATAAGAAACCTTCCATAGAAATAAAAAAAAGATGAAGAATAATAAAGGAAAGTTGATTATCATATATTATATGTAGAAAACGAATTCATTTTTTAGTTCTACATTCCTTTATTCTATACTATAAACTATAAGTCATTCTATAGAATTAGAATTCTAATTAATTTATTAATATAATAACATAATAACAACAAAAAAATATAATAAATAGGTACAATTACAATTTATAGTAAATCGAGGTGCCCATTCTATGACAACTATGAACTTTCCCTCTATTTTTGTGCCTTTAGTAGGCCTAGTATTTCCGGCAATTGCAATGGCTTCTTTATTTCTTCATGTTCAAAAAAATAAGATTGTTTAGATTTTTGCGTCCAAATCTCATTTTTCAAGACTTAGACTTGAATCATAACACAGATATCTAGTTAGCAGAATGGTATACCACGCGATTTCTTCCGAACATAAATGAAAGAGCTCCTATGTATGTGGAAAGATGACGACATATGGGTAGATGTTATTATTTTTATCTAACTAAAAAAAATAGATAAATATTTCGATATTTAAATAAAAGTGAAACATACCCGATACTCATAATAGTACTAGTTGATGAGAGTTACATCGGAAAGAAGACAGAGTAAGGAAAGTACAATTAATTTGGGGTATTCTTTCAATTCAAATTAAATGCAACCAGATCTAGTATGAATTGGCGATCAGAACGTATATGGATAGAACTTATAACGGGATCTCGAAAACTAAGTAATTTCTGCTGGGCCTTTATTATTTTGTTAGGTTCAATAGGATTCGTATTGGTTGGAATTTCCAGCTATCTTGGTAAGAATTTGATATCTTTATTTCCCCCCCAGCAAATTCTCTTTTTTCCACAAGGGCTCGTGATGTCTTTCTATGGGATCGCAGGTCTCTTTATTAGCTCCTATTTGTGGTGTACAATTTCGTGGAATGTAGGTAGTGGTTATGATCGATTCGATACAAAAGAAGGAATAGTTTCTATTTTTCGTTGGGGATTTCCTGGAAAAAATCGTCGCATCTTCTTCCGATATCTTATAAAAGATATTCAGTCTATTAGAATAGAACTTAAAGAGGGTATTTATACTCGTCGTGTCCTTTATTTGGAAATCAGAGGCCAGGGAGCCATCCCCTTGACTCGTACGGATGAGAATTTGACTCCACGAGAAATTGAACAAAAAGCTGCTGAATTGGCTTATTTCTTACGTGTACCGATTGAAGGATTTTGAAAAATGAACTGAAATTATGAATGCTTTTTTAACTTGGAGTAAAATAAAAAATCTAGAATACCCTGCATGCCTTAACAGAAATTTCATCAAAACCCTCACTCGGGTCAAAGCAGACGTATACAGAACAACCAAAGGGATAAACTGTTTTTGTCTACAAATACGAATACCAAATAAGGGGCCTTTGGATGGAAATTTACTTAAATTCAATTCAGTAACAACAAAAAAGAAATCATGTAAATTTTTTATGTTATCTCTTTTTTAGCAATCTTTCTTTTTATTTTTATCCTTTCTTTTCTTCCCTTTAATGATAAAATAATTGGAAAGAATCCAATTCTTAATTAGAACGATAACTAAATTATCCAAATTCGGTCTTGTTTTGCCACCCATTTTTATCATCACATTCATACCTTCAATTCTTTTTTTTGTGCTATGGTTAACTTGTAAAAATTTTCGAACTATTTTATTTGAAATTTTGGTAGAAAGTGAGTTCTTTCCTTTTGAAATCCAAATAATATTCATTAATTGAAAATGAAAAATGAAGCGCCTCTGCCGCGTATTCATCTTTTTTTTGTTATTCATTCGAAGTGGGCTCTTTTCATAAAAAAAAAAACAAAGAATAGATTCACGGATTCGATACATTCGAATAGTTCATGTTTGATAGAAATATTCAATCACGTAAAATCGACGAACGCAACGGGTTCATTAACAATTTATAGATGAAAAAAAAAAATGGAAAAAAAGAAAGCATTTATTCCTTTTCTATATCTTGTATCTATAGTATTTTTACCCTGGTGGATCTCTCTATCATTTCAAAAAAGTCTGGAGTCTTGGGTTACTAATTGGTGGAATACTAAACAATCTGAAACTTTTTTGAATGATATTCAAGAAAAAGATCTTCTAGAAAAATTCATCGAATTAGAGCAACTCCACTTGTTGGACGAACTGATAAAGGAATACCCGGAAACACATCTACAAAAACTTCGTATAGGAATCCACAATGAAACGATTCAATTGATCAAGATGCACAATGAGGATTGTATCCATATGATTTTGCACTTCTCGACCAATTTAATCTGTTTCTTTATTCTAAGCGGTTATTCTATTATGGGAAATAAAGAACTTATTCTTCTTAACTCTTGGGTTCAAGAATTCCTATATAACTTAAGCGACACAATAAAAGCTTTTTCTATTCTTTTATTAACTGATTTATGTATCGGATTTCATTCGCCCCATGGTTGGGAGTTAATGATTGGCTCTATCTACAAAGATTTTGGATTTGCCCATAACGATCCAATTATATCTGGTCTTGTTTCCACCTTTCCAGTCATTCTAGATACAATTTTGAAATATTGGATTTTCCGTTATTTAAATCGTCTATCCCCATCACTTGTAGTGATTTATCATTCAATGAATGACTGAAAAGAAGAAACAAAGGTATATGGATAGAAATCCAATTCTAATTTATAAATTTATAATTAGAATGTTTTTTACTTTGTACATAATCAAAGCATTAAAAATTGTACTTCCTCTTTATTATTTCTTTCTACCCATCTAAAGCGGGAGGTTCTTTCCCTATTCCAGTAATATTCGTTCGGTAAATTCAGTTTTTAAGTTTAAAGTAAATAACAGAATCGTGGATAGGGAACTATACTAGCAACCTACCCAATTTATTGTAAAAATTTTCGGAATCAACGATTGGACCATGCAAACTATAAATACCTTTTCTTGGATAAAAGATCAGATTACTCGATCCATTTCCATATCGCTCGTGATATACATAATAACTTGGTCATCCATTTCGAATGCATATCCCATTTTCGCACAGCAAGGTTATGAAAATCCACGAGAAGCAACTGGACGTATTGTATGTGCCAATTGCC